AAACGAAATTTACTAAAGTCCTACAAAACAGAAGAAAAGAAATCTTATCAATATTCGGATTTTTTGTATATATAGGAAATTCAAGCGAAGGTTACGTTTTCCAATTTCTTCTGTAGAGATCTAATTGTTCTAGTCAACTTTTTTCTTCATAGCTATAGCTGCAAGTTACCATGACATAATAGATCGGTGACCCGACATTTAGAGAAAGCGAGAGTAGAGATTTTAAATCATGGAAATAAAAAATCGATAAAGAAAAAGAGCCGGCTATCGGAATCGAACCGATGACCATCGCATTACAAATGCGATGCTCTAACCTCTGAGCTAAGCGGGCGGATATAAGAGCAATAGTGTATAGGAATACAGGAAACTATCGGATCTTAGCTATTACCTAGTGATTCTTCTTCTTTTTTTATTTCATTTATTGATTCTTTCAATTTCTTCTATTTCTTAGTTATTAGTTATATATTTTAGATTCTATTTAGAAAATAGAAAAGAAAACTATTTAGATATAAAGAAATTAGATAGCTAAATAGAAATAGAAATTCAATTCCATATTCATATATATGAATAGGAAATAAAATATCAATATATCAATGAAATTAGAATTCGAAATGAAAAAAGAAAAAGAATGAATATCGACCGTTCCACTATTCCAAACCGCACTGTAAAAATGAAGGAGGAGGAAAGGCATATATATATATGTGGGATATATCTATCCATATTGAATTGCGGATACATCAATGATAGAATCATTTCGTATTGAAACAAATAGGGTTCATCCAATAGAGATGAAATGATAGAATATAGAATAGAGAATAGAGGGTGGGCAAAAAAAGAAAATAGCAGCATACACTTTTTCGATATAGGAATCATTACCTAATGAATTCAATAGTGCCAAGATCAATGAAAGAGGTGGATGGAATTACAACTGGATCCTTGTCTCAAAGGAAAGGGGGATATGGCGAAATTGGTAGACGCTACGGACTTGATTGTATTGAGCCTTGGTATGGAAACCTGCTAAGTGGTAACTTCCAAATTCAGAGAAACCCTGGAACTAAAAATGGGCAATCCTGAGCCAAATCTTTTTTTTTGAGAGATGGAAAATGAGAGGGATAGGTGCAGAGACTCAATGGAAGCTGTTCTAACGAATGAAATTTACTACGTTACGTTAGTAGCTAAAATCATTTCTATCGAAATGACAGAAAGGATAACCTTATATACCTAATACGTACGTATACATACTGACATAGCAAACGATTAATCACAACCCAAATCTTATATTGAATCCTATTCTGTATCTCTATATATGAAAATAGAAATCTTCTATTTCTATTCTCTAGTAATTAGAATGATAGAGATCAAAAAATCTATGAAAAATGGAAGAGTTATTGTGAATCAATTCCAATTGAAGTTGAAAAAAGAATCGAATTCGAATATTCAGCGATCAAATGATTCATTCCAGAGTTTGATAGATCTTTTGAAGATTAATCGGACGAGAATAAAGAGAGAGTCCCATTTTACATGTCAATACCGACAACAATGAAATTTATAGTAAGAGGAAAATCCGTCGAATTTTAAAATCGTGAGGGTTCAAGTCCCTCTATCCCCAATAAAAAGCCCATTTTACTTCCTCGCCTCGCTCTTTATTTATCCTCATCCTCTTTCTTTTTTTTTTTCATCAGTGGCTCAGTTCAAACAAAATTCAATATCTTTCTCATTTCATTCACTCTGTTCTTTCACAAATGGATCCGAATAGAAATCCTCGTATCTTCTTCCAATCCAATCTCATTTGTTTTGTATAGTACGATATGAACATATATGTTCAAGGAATCTCCGTTATTGAATCATTCATAGTCCATATCTTTTTCCTTACATTTACAAAGAAAGTCTTCTTTTTGAAGATCTAAGAAATTAAGGGGCTAGGTCCAATTTGTTAATATTTTCTTTTTTAGTTCTTTTCATTGACATAGATACATAGATATAAGTACTCTGCTAGGATGATGTACGGGAAATGGTCGGGATAGCTCAGTTGGTAGAGCAGAGGACTGAAAATCCTCGTGTCACCAGTTCAAATCTGGTTCCTGACACGTGAATAATGTATCGGATAGATATTCATACCTCATACAAATGAAATTAATTCATTGAGACGGATCGGGATAGATATTCTTTACTTTCTTTTTCATTTTTATTTTTTTCCTCTCTGTTAATACTTTTCTTATTTCAAAAGTATGTTAGATTTTCGTATATATATCAAATCTAAAAGATCAAAAAAAAAATGAGCTAAAAGGATTCAATCAAAGAGTGGAAGGATAGGAATAGAAAGGATGTATTTCAGACACAGTACAAATAAACTCCGATTCTTCTCATTTTGCATTTCTTCATTTTGTCTCTTCTGTCTTTTCTTTCAAATTTCATATCTTTTTTTCACTCTTGCTCAAGTTACTTTCTGGGGTCCCCACTAAGTGATGTGCGTGGTACAAAGTTCATGGTGCAGAATTCT